ATAGTAAAAAGAAGAAATGTTCGATTAATATATAAATTAGATTGCTTTATAAATCTTTTTGTTGAAAGAGTATACGTAAATATTTTTTTATCTACCTTTCATATTCCCAAACGCACTACACAACTTTTTTTTGAATCAAGAAAAAAATTTATGGATAAATCCATTAATGAATCAAATCAAGAAAAGATTCTAAAAAAAACAAAAAATCCAATCCATTTTATTTCCATTATTTCTACTATAAAAAGGTCAATTGAGACTATTAGGAATAAGAGAAATTCCTATCCTTTTTGTAACTTATCCTACTTGTCGCAAGCCTATGTATTTTACAAATTATCAAAAATTCAACTTAGTACCTTATATAGATTAAGATCTGTTTTTCAATATCTCGAAATGGGTTTTTTTCTTAAAACTGAAATAAAGGATTCTTTTGAACCACAAGGAATAATTAATTATGAATTAAGTCATAATAAACTTTCGAATTCTGGAATAAATCCCTGGAAAACTTGGGTAAACGGGCGTTATCAATCCAATTTATCCCAAATTCGATGGGATCGATTAATACCACAAAAATGGAGAACTATAGTTAATCAACATTATAGGGGCATAAATCCAAATTTGAAATCGAATTTAGATGAAAAAGACCTATTAATTCAGTACAAAAATCAAAACGATTCGAAAAAAAATTCCTTATTAAAATTAAATCCAAAAAAAAATTTGAACAAATATTCTAGATATGATCTTTTATCAAAAAAATATATTAATTCGGAAAATAGTAGTGATTCGTCAATTTATGGATTACTCTTTCAAGGCGAAGTAAAAAAAAACCAAGATTTTGGTTATAACTTCAACACCCACAAACATAAATTTTTTGAAATGTGGGCGAATACTCCGATTAATTCTTTTTTAGCAAAGGGCGGTTTTAGAGATATTGAAAAAAATCCCAATAGAAAATATTTTGATTGGAAAATTAGAAATTTGGATCTTCGACAAAAAGTCGATATTGATTCCTGGATCAAAATCGATAACAAGAGTAATCAAAATACTAACATGTATAGGAACAATGATCAACTAATTGATAAACAAGACCTTTGTTATCTTACACTTCCGAAAAAGAATTCTCCCAATCCTACAAAAGCTTTTTTGGATTGGATGGGGATGAATGAAGAAATGCTAAATCGTCCTATCTCAACTCTAGAATTTTGGTTCTTCCCAGAATTTTTCCTACTTTATAATCTATATAAAAGGAAACCGTGGATTATATCAAGTAAAGTACTGCTTTTCAATTTGAATCTAAACAAAAATGTTGTTAGTGAAAATAAAAACATGAATGGAAGGGAAAGGGGTAAATGTGTTATATCATCAAATACAAAAAGAAAGAATCAAAATAGAACGAAAAAAACGCAAAAAGAAAACAAACTTGTCGCCGGACAAATAGATCTTAGATCAGATACACAAAAACAAGAGAATCTTAGATGCCTTCCTTCAACAAACGAACAAAAAGGTCAAAAAAAGATTGAAGAACAGTATACTGGATCAAAGAGAAAGGGGGGTCAAAATAAAAAACACTACAAAAGTAAGACAGAAGCAAAACTAGATTTCTTACTGAAACGTTATTTACTTTTTCAATTGAGATGGGGTGATACTTTGAATCAAAGAATTATGGATAATATCAAAATATATTGTCTCCTGCTTAGACTGCTAAACCCAAGAAAAATTCTTATATCCTCGATTCAAAGAAGAGAAATAAGTTTGGATATAATGTTGGTTCAGAAGAATTTATATCTTGGAGAATTGATCAAGGGGGGGATATTGGTTATCGAACCTATCCGTCTGGCTGTAAAAAACGACGGACAATTTATTATGTATCAAATCTTAGGTATTTCGTTGGTTCATAAGAGTAAACACCAAACTAATCAAGGATACCGAGATCAAATACATATTGCTAAGAATGATTTCGATTTGCTTGTTCCTGAAAAGATTTTATCGCATAGACATCGTAAAAAGTTGAGAATTCTAATTTGTTTCAATTCAAAGAATCAAAACCCAATAGTTGTGCCTGAGAACAACCCTAATTCATTTTTGCACAAAAGAAAATATCTTGATAAATATAAGAATGAATTAATTAAATTAAAGTTTGTTCTTTGGCCTAATTTTCGATTAGAAGATTTAGCTTGTATGAATCGATATTGGTTTGATACAAATAATGGCAGCCGTTTCAGTATGTTAAGGATACATATGTATCCACGTCCGAAAACTCGTTAATAGTTAAATTTTACTAATGCTCTACCATATGAGGTATATGAAAGCAAAGGGGTTCACATACGCGGTTCGCCCCCACCCTATTCTAAGTATACAATAGTCAAACTACTAAAGTATCAATTAAACCTAGAAATACATTAGATCGATTAGACCTCAAAATCCATTAAAAGAATCTTGTTCTTTTTAGGTCTAAATTCGACCCTTTTGTGATTTTGGGAATGGAAAAGATACCCTTTTTTATTCCTCTCTGAATGAAAGTCAATTTAAACTCAATTGACTAATGTGAGTTCAGAAATTGGAAATAATGGAAATTAAGACTCTCTATTCTATAACTAAATTCAAATTATTATATATATATACTATAGCACATTAAAATTACTAGTATTATTATTACTCAGCGATCGAATTCCTATCTGTAAAGTATGTAAAGTAAAAGTATAGGGGAGGAAATTTTTTATGAAAATGGAATTCATTTCATTTCTTTCTGATTCTGAAGAAGAAAAAGAAGAAAACAGAGGGTCTGTTGAATTTCAAGTATTGGGTTTTACAAATAAGATACGAAGGCTTACTTCACATTTGGAATTGCACAAAAAAGACTACTTATCTCAGAGAGGTTTGCGAAAAATTTTGGGAAAACGTCAACGACTATTGTCTTATTTGGCAAAAAAAAATAGAGTACGTTATAAACAATTAATTGGCGAGTTGAGTATTCGAGAGATAAAAACTCGTTAATTGGAAGAGTCATGTCATTTTAAGTATTTATTTTACTTTTCTTTTTATTAATTTCCATTTTATTTTGATGACCGTCTTTTCACTTTCAATAATTCATGGAAGAGTGAATCAATAAAAAACTTATGAATGTACCGGTTATAAGAAAAGACCTCATGATAGTCAATATGGGTCCTCACCACCCATCAATGCACGGTGTTCTTCGACTGATCGTTACTCTAGATGGTGAAGATGTTATTGACTGTGAACCAATATTGGGTTATTTACACAGAGGGATGGAGAAAATTGCGGAAAATCGAACAATTATACAATATTTGCCCTATGTAACACGTTGGGATTACTTAGCGACTATGTTCACAGAAGCAATAACTGTAAATGGGCCCGAACAATTAGGAAACATTCAAGTTACTAAAAGAGCTAGTTATCTCAGAGTCATTATGTTGGAGTTGAGTCGTATAGCTTCTCATTTGTTATGGCTTGGGCCCTTTATGGCAGATATTGGCGCGCAGACCCCCTTCTTTTATATTTTTAGAGAAAGAGAATTGATATATGACCTATTCGAAGCTGCTACCGGTATGCGAATGATGCATAATTTTTTTCGTATTGGAGGAGTAGCTGCTGATCTACCTCATGGCTGGGTTGATAAATGTTTGGATTTTTGTGATTACTTTTTAACAGGGGTTGCTGAATATAAAAAGCTTATTACACAGAATCCCGTTTTTTTAGAACGAGTTGAAGGCGTAGGCATTATTGGTGCCGAAGAAGCACTAAATTGGGGCTTATCAGGACCAATGCTACGAGCTTCCGGGATCCAATGGGATCTTCGCAAAGTTGATCATTATGAGTGTTATGATGAATTGAATTGGGAGATTCAATGGCAAAAAGAGGGGGATTCATTAGCTCGTTATTTAGTACGAGTTGGTGAAATGATAGAATCCATAAAAATTATACAACAGGCCCTGGAAGGAATTCCAGGGGGACCCTATGAAAATTTAGAAATACGTCGCTTTGGTAGAGGAAAAAGTCCTGAGTGGAATGATTTTGAATATCGATGTATTAGTAAAAAACCTTCTCCAACCTTTGAATTGGCCAAACAAGAACTTTATGTGAGAGTTGAAGCCCCAAAAGGAGAGTTGGGAATTTTTCTCATAGGAGATCAGAGTGTTTTTCCTTGGAGATGGAAAATCCGCCCTCCGGGTTTTATCAATTTGCAGATTCTTCCTCAATTAGTTAAAAGAATGAAATTGGCTGATATTATGACAATACTAGGTAGCATAGATATCATTATGGGAGAAGTTGATCGTTAAAATGATAATTGATACAACCGAAATACAAGCTATCAATTCTTTTTCTATATTGGAATCCTTAAAAGAGGGCTATGGGCTCATATGGATGCTTGTTCCTATTTTGACTCTTCTATTAGGAATCACAATAGGTGTACTCGTAATTGTTTGGTTAGAAAGAGAAATATCTGCAGGGATACAACAACGTATTGGACCTGAATACGCCGGCCCCTTAGGAATTCTTCAAGCTCTAGCAGATGGTACAAAACTACTTTTTAAAGAGAACCTTCTTCCATCTAGAGGAGATGCTCGTTTATTCAGTATCGGACCATCCCTCGCAGTCATATCGATTTTACTAAGTTATTTGGTAATTCCTTTTGGGGACCGTCTTGTTCTATCTGATCTTAGTATTGGTGTCTTTTTATGGATCGCTATTTCAAGCATCGCTCCGATTGGACTTCTTATGTCAGGATATGGCTCAAATAATAAATATTCCTTTTTAGGTGGTCTACGGGCAGCTGCTCAATCAATTAGTTATGAAATACCATTAACTTTATGTGTATTATCAATATCTCTACGTGTGATTCGATGAAATACAATCGGTAATTCCTTACTGTATCCTATTTTTTTTTTTTTTTCTCAGAAAAAGGGAAAACGAGTTGAATATATATTTTATTTTTTATTCATCTTTCGGGTTGATGAACTAAAGAAGATAGTTATATGGGTGAA